ATGTTATTTGACGTACAATAATTTCTATATGCCTATTATGTATCTGCACCCCTTGGGATCGATAAACCTTTTGAACCTTATTAACCAAAGAGATACGACTTTGCACTATAGTTAGCTCAGCACCAATCAGGAATGCCCAAGGAATTCCAAGAATTCTTGTTATACATTTGTTCCAAGTCTCAATCCTCTTTTCGAGATTCATCGATATTGAATCAATCGAACGCACTTCTAACACCTGTTCCACTTTTGGAAGACCTTGCGTTATATCACCAGATCTTGATTTTTCATATATAAATGTAACTAATGTATCTCCTTCGTAAAGGATTTCCCCATAATGTCCATGAACAGTTGCTCCTGGAGTAGCCAAATAAGGCTTAGCTGATCGTATTACCACAGAGTCAACTTGAAGAATTAGAACTTGACCCGATTTTAAATGCGGTCCTTTTTTGGCTATACATACATTTTCACAAAGAAACTGCCCAAGACTAACGATTGTAGATGTCTCTTCACAACAATTGTAATGCAGAAAATACCAATTCAAATTGAATGGATTCAAAATGATGTTACTGCAGGAATAGGGATTATAAATTTTACCTTTTTCATCCAGTAAATAATATTTAAGTATTTGAAAAATCTGTTTTAAATTGTCAAGTTGCAAATAGTTAGTTACCAAGATTTGATTATGGGTTATTAAATCGGAAAATAAATCAAAATTATAAATTGGAAAGCCTGTTCCTAAGGGGCCCAACGGATTCCTAATTGGAATTAGGGGGTCCTCTTTGATTGATTCTTTTATCACATTGGGAGATTTTACATCGTTGAATGGGCCTGTTCGAGAACAATTGGATGATGACAAAATTATCAAAGATTGAGATTCCTTATTTCGATTCAATAACGTATGAATAGTTCCTTGATTTGGATTAAGGGATTCTTGAATCCTTGCCTTGGAATAGGAATAAATGGAAGAAAACGGATTGACATTAGCGCGATCTGATCCATTCTCAGAGATTAATCCTGAACCCGACAGATCATTTCTTTTTCCGGTATACAAAATAGGTGACTTCGCTAAGTCGATTCTTAGAAAATCTCTAATTAAACCATTTGTCCTTATTTCAACAAAGGAAGCACAGGCCTTTTCGATCTTTTTGTCTTGGTCCCAATTCAACACTAAACAAGTCCGAACTAATTGAATACTTGTGTCCCAAATTTCAAGAATTGGGTCGTAATAAAGGATATAGTTGACAACTCGAAGTTGTAGATTATCACTTTCTTGCAAGAGATCTGGTGGGAAAAGTCTTCCTAAATTTATACCATCCGTTTTTTTATATGGGACTACAGGTTGAACCAAAACAAAATATTTTTTTTCATACCTGGAAAGTTTCATTCGTTGGATATAGAGCCAATTTTTCAATTTTTTGTATTCTTTGGAATTTTGTTTTCCCCCTCCTGGTGGTATCAATCGGAATGCCTTGTTTGTCTTTCCAGGAAAATGGATATCTCCAGAAAAGATTATTAGTTTAATTTTTTCTGCTTTTTTCTTCACTCGGACCAATCCACCTACCCGACTTCTTCTATTTAAAGTGATTTGTGTATCTATCCCAATAATACTATTGTGCCGTACCATTATGGAACAAGATTCGGCCAAAATGTGGACTTCCACGGGAATAAAAAAAAACGGATTTACTTCCTTTTGGTATTTTGGCCAAAATACCTTGACTCCTCGATACTCAATCAACTCCTCTTCATTAACGATTGAATTCAGTTCTCTAGTCTCATATTTAGTAAGTCCCGAGCTCTTTCTTATATATCGAGGATCGTCCAAATAAGCAAGAATACTATTTCTACGGAGAATACCATTTCGGGGGATTTCAATTGAGATACCTGAAGAAGGTATTAATTGGTTCTCGCCCTCTTGAATCGATTCGAGTGGGATGATGACTCTATTTCTTCGCCTCTTTGCCAATAAATCCGAATTCCCCTCGAGAACGGCCGGATTTCTGAGATTACAACGACCGGTACATGTCATTCGATTAAGTTCTGAATAATCAGGAATCCTATCTCCTTTTTGATTTTTACCAGAAAAATACGAACTAAAAAATTTGTGTCTCACTTGATTATTAGTTACTGAGGGGTTAGAAATATATCTTCGCTTAACAGAAAGAGAATAAGCGTTCATTTGATCTTGATCCTTGTGGATCGAACAGGGGCCTGGACTGGATCTCCAGGGCTCCCCTAATAATATCCATAAATGACTTGTTTTTGGTAAGAGATGAATATTACCATATGTAAATTCAGGTGCATGGTACACATCGGTATTCCAGTGCATTTCGCCTTCTGAGTCAGAATAAATATGTTTTCGAACCTTCTCTTTCAAATTCAAAGTGGATGTTCTCGCGCGAATCTCAGCAATGACTTGTTCTGATTCTACATATTGATCGTTTTGAACTAAAAGAAAACTTTTGGGCGGAATACACACATTGTGTATAATATCTTCACTTTCAATAGTTACATACAAGTCTCTAGAACATAGAAAAGCAGGATGTCCATGACGTGTACGTGTCGGATGAACCAAATCCTCATTGAATTTTATTTTTCCATTAGAAGGGGCTCGGACATGTTCTGCAGTACCCCCTGTGAATACTCCGCCGGTATGAAAAGTTCTTAATGTTAATTGAGTACCTGGTTCTCCAATAGATTGACCTGCAATAATACCTACAGCTTCTCCCAATTCAACCAGGTCGTCGTGAGCTGGGCTTCGGCCATAGCATAGTTGACAAATCCAAGATGTACTCCTACAAGTAAAGGGGGTTCGAATAGAGATTGGTTGTGCTCTAAAAGTTATGAATCTATTAACAAGTCCAACCCCAATATCTTGATTTCTAGTAGCAATGCATCGCGAACCTATATATATATGATCCGCTAATACACGCCCAATTAATGTTTGGATAAAAATCCTGTCGGTCATCATTCCATTTCGAGGACTTACAGAAATACCTCGGACGGTGCCACAATCTGTTCGACGTACAACAATGTGTTGAACTACTTCAACAAGTCTGCGCGTGAGGTATCCTGCATCTGATGTTCGGATAGCGGTATCCACAACTCCTTTACGGGCTCCGTAGCAAGAAATAATATATTCTGTTAAAGAGAGTCCTTCGCGTAAATTGCTTTGAATGGGTAAATCAATCATTTGACCTTGGGGATCCGACATTAATCCTCTCATACCTACTAATTGATGTACCTGAGATGCATTTCCTCTGGCTCCCGAAAAAGACATTATATGGACTGGATTAAAAGGATCGGTCATCCGAAAATTAGGATTCATTTCTTGTCGCAAATATTCACTTGTGGCATACCAGATCTCGATCGATTGACGTAATTTTTCTACCGCGTGTACATTCCCATAATGATGGTGTTTTTCCAAAATAAAACTTTGTTGTTCAGCGTCTTGAACTAGCCATCTTTTAGAAGGTATTGTTAAAAGATCATCAATTCCTAATGAAATGGATGCGGCGGTAGCTTGTCGGAAACCCAGAGTCTTTACTTGATCCAGGATATGTGATGTATATCCTATTCCATAGTGATCAATAAATCGACTAATAAGTCGTTTCATGGCAGTTCCGTCTATCACTTTATTGTGAAAGACCTGAGTGGGCCGTTCTGCCATCAGTACCTCCATATTGCGCTGAGTAGAATTTGACAATGGGTTTGAGTCAGTGATTGGACAACTTCCTTTTCTAGATCTTGATTCACGTAGAAATTCCGCAATTTTATAGTCCTAGTTAACCCGGCGAGACTCGAATTCCCGCTGGTAGCATAGAATTACAACAGCCCTGCCAAAACCCCTGTATGGCTTCTTCTATTTCTCGATAAAGAGAAATATGCCCAAGAGTGGTTCGAATATATATATAAAGAATTTCTTTTTTTATACTTCTTACTATTAGATAGTGTCCATAAATCTCATAATAGGTCCCCAAAGATTCATAGTGAATTTCAATGGGAGTTTCTCTTGCAGCAATAACGCGTTGATCTAGTCGCCACCGCAGCCACAAAGGACTACCTAAATTGATTCGTTTTTGCCGAAAAGCTCCAATTGCATCATAGGCGTTACAAAAAAACGGTTCTTTTTTTTTTTTATACTTATAGTTATTATCTTCATTTTGATAGTTTCTACCATTACACGGATTATACCTATTTACACAAATACCCCGACGATTTCCACTCGTTAAGACATAGAGTCCACTAAGCATATCTTGAGTTGGTGCAGAAATGGGATCTCCAATAGTTGGAGACAAAAGATTCATATGAGAAAACATAAGTAAACGTGCCTCTGCTTGAGCCTCCAAAGATAAAGGCACATGAACAGCCATTTGATCCCCGTCAAAGTCCGCATTGAAGCCCTTACAAACTAATGGGTGTAAACAAATAGCGCGCCCTTCTACTAAAATGGGGAGGAATGCCTGTATGCCTAATCTATGCAGAGTAGGCGCTCTATTCAGCAATACAGGATGGTCATCCAGAATTTCTTGAAGTATTTCCCATACAATCGGTTTTTTTTTACGAATTTGACTCTTAGCAACTCCGATGTTCGAAGCAAGATGTTTTCTAATTAGGTCACGAATTACAAATGCCTGGAAAAGTTCTATTGCTATTTCGCGAGGCAATCCACATCGATGTAATGAAAGTGAAGGGCCCACGACAATCACTGACCGCCCTGAATAATCGACGCGTTTACCAAGCAGAGTCTCGCGAACTCTTCCTTCTTTGCCTTCAATTACATCTGAAAGCGACTTGTAAACTCTATTATGATCATCCCTCATTGGTTGTCCGCAGATTCCATTATCAAGAAGTGCATCCACTGCTTCTTGTAGCAATTTTTCCTGAGATATTATTAATTCTTCTGGCGTAGCTATACTTGTTGTTAATAGATCTGTAAGAGTATTATTCCGATAGATAATTCTTCTATAGATTTCATTAATATCCGAGGTCACCAGTTTATC